TTATTTTTATATAGTTATATATAAATATAATTATATATATAATATATTATATAAATATAATTATTATAAGTAAAGTATATTTATTATAAGCATATTATATAATTATTATAAATTAAATATATATATATTTATTATAAGCATATTATATAATTATTATAAATTAAATATATAAATATATATATAATATATAAAATAAAATATATATAATAATAATCAAAATAATATATATATATATAAAATATAAATTATATAAAAAAATATAAATATAAAAAACAAATCAAATAACAAATAAAATATAAATAAATAAAAAATATAAATTTTATATTTATATAATTATATATAATATAAATTGAGTTTATATATATAAAATATAATAATATATATATATAATAAATATATATTATATATAAAATATAATATTATAATATATATATAATATATAATAATATATAAATAAATAATATATATATATAAATATATTATATATTATTTATAAAATATAAAAATAATAATAAATAAATTTTTAATGTGTGATTCAGTCGAGTTAAATCTGAATCGGATCCGACTCAGATTGACTCAACTCCTGCAGCCTCAAAAGGTCACCCACAGTTAGAATCCCACCCCCTCCTCCCTCCCCGGCCTGTGGTTCAGTTGGAGTTCTTTCCTGTCTGTGGTTTTTGTGTTTCTCTGAATAAAATATATATATATATATATATATATATATATATATATATATATATAATTAAAAAAAAAAATTAGAATATAAATAAAAAAATGAAAAATAAAATAAAAATTATTAGAATTTTATAAACTATTTTAAAAAATAAATTAATAAAAAGATTAATACAAAAGATAAATAGAAAAATATTTTTTTATGTATATTTATATACTCTATTAAATATTTAATTCCTTCACCCGCAAAGAAACTTATAACCCCAACACTGTTTGTAATTCCATCAATTATGCATCTATCAAAAAAATGAGTTAGTTTAGCTAATCCTCTTATACCCCGGGTTACGACCTTTGTGTAGAAAAAATCTATATAACCACGATTATACGACCAATTATATACAACATTTACTATTTGGTCCAAAAAAACTCTTTTAGGACCTATTTTAACAAATAAATTGATTAAGTCAAATTTTTTGAAAGATGAATAAGCAGACCCATAAAAAATGTATGCTACAAATATTCCGAAAAAAGCTATACTTACTGAAAAAAATGCATTTGTCAAAAATTCATACCAGTCTATGGAATAGTCTGAATTCGGATGTAAAATATTTTTTGATGGAGCCAACCATTTTGATAATAGATCCAAATCTATTTCCCCTTGATCAAAAGCAATTCCTATGAATCCAACGAACAAAGTAAATACTACCAATACAAGCAAAGGAAATAACATAGTATTGTCCGATTCGTGGGGATACATAGAAGTATATTTTTTCAAGAAACGAGTAGTAAAGTATCGCATCCGATTTATTACATTCCCACGATATTGATATATATTTTTAGAAAAAAAATAAACGCTTTCATTACTATTAATTGTCGTCGTCGAGAAAAGTAAATTTATGTTGACTGTCTTAGGGGCTTCTTTTCCCCATAAAGATATTGAATAAAATGAGCTATTTTGAGTTCCACTGTAATTTTTAAAATGAACATGTAAATACCCTTCAAAGGTAAGTAAATACACCCGAAACATATAAAATGCAGTTAGTCCTATTGTAAAACAAGCTATTACTGCGAAAATTGGTGAATACAACCAGCTTTCACTAAGAATTTCATCTTTGGACCAAAAACAAGCAAGAGGTGGAATACCACAAAGAGAAAGTGTACCTAATAAAAACGTAGTTCTCGTAATTGGAACATATCTTGTCAAACCGCCCATAAGGGCCATATTCTGACTTTTATCGGGCGAATATCCAACAAGGGGTTCCATTGAATGAATAATAGATCCGGATCCCAAAAACAATAATGCTTTAGAATAGGCATGAGTGATCGGATGAAATAAAGCAGCTCGATAAGAACCTAGCCCCAGGGCTAACATAATATAGCCCAATTGAGACATTGTAGAATAGGCTAAACTTCTTTTAATGTCTCTTTGAGCAAGAGCTAAAGTAGCTCCTAATAATAGTGTTATTACACCTATCAAAGAAATAAAATTCATTATATAAGGTATGCCTGTGAAAAGAGGAAGAAGCCGAGACACAAGAAAAATTCCCGCTGCTACCATAGTAGCAGCATGTATAAGAGCCGAAATGGGAGTAGGTCCCTCCATGGCATCAGGTAACCATACGTGAAGGGGAAATTGTGCGGATTTAGCAACTGCACCGAGGAATAATAGGGAGGCACACAGAGTAGTAAATAAAGAATTAACCTCATTATTATCAATCAACTTATTAAATGTTTCGAACAAATCCCGAAATTCAAAACTTCCTGTTATCCAATAAAAACCTAAGATTCCTAATAAAAAACCAAAATCCCCTACACGATTGGTTACAAAAGCTTTTTGGCAAGCACTTGCTGCAATTGGTCGTGTGAACCAAAAACCTATTAAGAAATAGGAACACATTCCTACTAATTCCCAAAAAATATAAATTTGTATCAAATTGGAACTAGTAACTAATCCCAACATTGAAGCATTGGAAAAACTCATATAAGAAAAAAATCTCAAATATCCTCGATCATGAGACATATAATTGTCACTATAAATAAGAACCATAATTCCAACAGTAGTGATTAATATTAACATTATAGAAGTAAGCGGATCAATAAAGTATCCAAACTCTAAGGAAAAATCATTATTGATGGTCCAGGACCATAGATATTGATAAATAAAACTTCCTTTTATTTGTTGAATAGACAGATTGGCCGAAAAAACCATAGCTATGCTTAGCAGTAAAACACTAGGAAAAGCCCACATACGACGAATATTTTTTGTTGCTGTTGGAAAAAATAGAAGTCCAAATCCTATTGACATAGTAACAGGGAGTGGAAGGAAAGGTATTATCCATGCATATTGATATGTATGTTCCATAAGAAAGCAAATTTGAAATTCTTTTTTTATTAATTTAATTGTTTCCGATTCACCAACTCTTATCTATTTTGGAAGGAAGAAGAATAAAACAAATCAGTAAAAAAATTATGAAAAACTCAAATATTTTAATTCTTAATCGATCTTACTTTTGCCATATATTATTGAATAATTAAAAAAGTTCCAATTCGTTTAATTGAATGATATGACCAAATGACTAGGTAAAAGTTATGAAAAGTGGTTATCTATGTAATAAGTTAAGTAAAGTATAGATAATAAATAATGAAAAAGGGCCAATCCTTTTTGAGCAATATATGTCTTTCACATCCAATGATAAAAATGACTAACTCTTTTTTTTTTTTTATGGCAGTTCCAAAAAAACGTACTTTTATGTCAAAAAAACGTATTCGTAAAAGTATTTGGAAGAAAAAAGGATATTTGGCTGCGCTAAAAGCTTTTTCTTTAGCTAAATCAGTATCCACAGGACATTCAAAAAGTTTTTTTGTGCGACAAACAAGTAATAAGGCCTTGGACTAATCTGAATTGACATAGTTCAAATAATTAAAACTTTTATAAGTATAAGACGAATGAGTCGCATTAAATAAATTTGTGTTTTGTTTTAAATTCTTCAATTAAATAGATCGGATCGATAAAAAAAAAAAAAAAATCAAAAACATTAAACAGTTTTAAAAAAAAAAAAAAAAAAAAAAAAAAAAAAAAAAAAAAAAAAAAAAAAAAAAAAAAAAAAAAAAAAAAAAAAAAAAAAAAAAAAAATTTTTTTTTTTAAAAAAAAAAAAAATTTAATATTATATTTATTATAATATATATAATTATAATAATTTCATTTTTATAATATATAATATAAGAATTATAAATATAAATATAATAATTAAATAGAATAATAATAATTATTATTATTATAATAAATATAATTAAATTAATTATATTTTAATTATATTTTTAATTTAATTAAATATAAATATATAATATTAAATATGAAATATAATGTATATAATTTAATTAATATAATGTAAATGTAAATATATAATGTAAATATAATGAAATGAATTTCAATTTAAACAATATTACATTGAATCCTTGAATCTCGACGATTCAAGATGAATGAGCTATTATTATTTCAAGCAAGCCGCCATGGTGAAATCGGTAGACACGCTGCTCTTAGGAAGCAGTGCTAGAGCATCTCGGTTCGAGTCCGAGTGGCGGCATCCTCTAAAAATAACAACATTATAGATCCTATAATTTATTTAATTCCTGATTTGAATGTCTAATTGGACTCCTTCTTTTATGATATTTGTAACTTTAGAACATATATTAACTCATATCTCTTTTTCGATCATTTCAACTGTAATTACGATTCATTTGATGACCTTTTTAGTCCGCGAAATCGTAGGATTATGTGATTCGTCGGAAAAGGGGATGATAGCTACTTTTTTGTTGATAACAGGATTATTGGTTATTCGTTGGATTTATTCGGGACATTTCCCATTAAGTAATTTATACGAATCATTAATGTTCCTTTCGTGGAGTTTCGCTATAATTCATATGATTCCTAAAATAGGGAATCATAAAAATAAAAACGATTTAAGCGCAATAACCACACCAAGTGCTATTTTTACTCAAGGCTTCGCCACTTCGGGTCTTTCAACTGAAATGCATCAATCTGCAATATTAGTACCTGCTCTACGGTCCCATTGGTTAATCATGCATGTAAGTATGATGTTATTGAGTTATGCAGCTCTTTTAGTTGGATCTTTATTTTCAATTGCTCTTCTAGTCATTGCATTTCGAAAAAATGTCGAAATTTTTGGTAAAAACAAGAATTTATTAATTAGGTCATTTTTCTTTCGTGAGATCAAATACTTGAATGAAAACAGAAATGTTTTACAAAACACTTCTTTTTCTTCTTTTAAAAATTATTACAAATATCAATTGATACAAAGATTGGATT